ATCCAGGAACATTTTCATATATTTTGTATCATTTTGGCGGCATGGCCGAGTGGTAAGGCGGGGGACTGCAAATCCTTTTTCCCCAGTTCAAATCCGGGTGTCGCCTGATCAACAAAAGACTCCAAATATCTTCTTCTGTTAATATAACTCGCCGAATTATTGCCTTTCAGAAAGGAAAAGTGAGGGGCTGCTCATTCTTATTTGCTTCTAAGCATAAGCATCTTGGCTTGGCTGGGTGGGGTTTGTATAAAAGATTCTAAATCCTTGCATCTAGGATTCAAAGAAATATGCCATTTCTTAATAATAGAAGAGGGATTACCAAGACTCCGGGATTATCTTTGACTACGACTGGATCTTGAGCTAGATTGGAGAGCCTTATTAGGATGGAATTAGATAGTTGTAGTTGTGGTAAAGGAAAGGGGCCGAAGGCACTTTATATACGAACGATGGACTCGCGCGAATCTCTGAGTACTCGTCGGGATATTGATTGAATAGAGAGTTTCCTTTTATAGAAGAAAAGGTAGGGGAAAAGTAATTTCTTGTTCGGCAACCCTTAATCAAGATCAAGAATATACTGTCTTCCTACTATTTCATAGAGATAATTGTAGAAAAAGATAGGGTTCGAGTTATATCAAATGGGGAATTCGGGGTAGTGATTTATATTTCGATACTTTTTACTTAGAAAGATCAACAAAAATGGAATAGGCCTTATGAGTACTTTACTACATATTCCATTAAAAACATTCCCTTAAGATATTACTACGTATTTTGCTTGTTTCCCAATAAAAAAAAAGTCATACATATAAGAATTTCTTATGAGTTAATTTATTAGAGTGCTTTATCCCTAGTGTTAGGGTGTTAGCCCTTTTGACTCTGCGCCATGGATTCCACTATTATTAGTGAGTAAAAGTGGGATAATTCCTTCATATTTATAGAGATAGGGGACATAATTCACATGGATATAGTCAGTCTCGCGTGGGCTGCTTTAATGGTAGTCTTTACATTTTCCCTTTCACTCGTAGTATGGGGAAGAAGTGGACTCTAGAGGTACTACTAATTGTTGATCTAATTGTATCAATTATTTTATAGATCATTCTACAAGGCGTTTTGAACTATTTAAAATCCAAATATCTTCATCAAATATCTTCATTTCGAATTCAATTGGATTCGAAATGAAGTAATGTATTATATTAATTATAATGTTTCAATCAAACCGGATATTTTAATGATTCCCATGTTTGTATTTCAAAAGGGATGCCCAGATGATTGGAATTTGATTCCAACCAAATTCTTCCAAAATTTTCTATTTCTCACAAAACCAACAAGTTCTTAGAGGAATACCGGACCTTTTATTTTAATTTTTTTATTTTATCGACTCGTTTCATATCACGGCTCAGGCCTTAAAAATAGGTGAAGTTTCTTCTTGCCTTTCGAAATCTAAAGAAGTAATCAATTGACCCATTGACAAAAATTCCACGAAACACCTTTTCGAAAGACTAAAAAATATAGTAATTCGAATCATAAGAATAAGACGATTCTAATTATTTCAGATTAATCAGAATCTAAAGAACAAGTAGATGAAGCAAATAAGAGGAATGGGTCTCTAGTTCAATTCCATATGTGGAATTGATATCCACATATATCAAGATAATATTGTAGATTACATCAATCTAAACCTCTGTTTAGATACTAGAGTACTACTTTGTAGATTGTACAACTTTAATACACTACAATAACACTAATAGCTAGATAGTCTGGTAAGAAAGAAATAGATAATTCTTTCTTACCAGACTATCGGATCTCATAGAATACTTCCAATTCTAGTCCGTTCATTCATTTAAGACACGAAATGGGAATCCTTTTCCCTTTTCATTTCATTGAATTTCGTCCATTTTTGATAAGAACTCGGAACCCAAGTTTCATTCAAACTTAATAACTAACTAATTATTTTGACTAACCGTTTTTACGTAAATGATAAGTAGAAAAGCAGTAGGAACTAGAATGAATAGTGCAGTAGCAATAAATGCAAGAATATTAACTTCCATAATCTCATCGTTTTTTTTTTACTTCACAATAACTCGGGATTTGGTCCCATAGAGAGGATAAACCTTTTGCCTTTATTTTAATTCAATAAAAAATCTCTCGATTATCTTGAATCCGATCAATATCATAAATAACAATATAGGAACTATCAAATCAATTAATTCGTTGTCGAGAATTGAATAGTATAACATAGGAAGTGTTTTTATCCATAGCGAATCCAAACTTGGATTTTTGACCCCACCCCAAATTCCTTGATTTCTCACCCATTTCCTTTCTTTTTTTTTTTCTCTAACCTACTTTACGTCTTCCTTTCTTGTACAATTATTATCTAATGAAATATCATCAGATTTCACTTCCATCAGTTACATAGTTACAAACCCAAACAAAGAAAAAAATAAAATAAAGATCCCCCCTTGTTTTGGGAATGAAAGCCCCCAGCCCCTTTCATAAAAAGAGG